AATTAAATGCAAAAAAGTACCCTACGCATACAAATATAGTAGAAGGTATAAAGAGGTTTCTTATAAACAGATGAGAACCGTTTAAATCATGATTTAAACGGCTCTCACAAGCGTCAAATAGACCTAATTCGAATTTCGATTCAGCCTTGCTTCTTATCTTACGTACAGAACACTTTTTTTTTATTTCATTTAATGAAATGGGAAATGAAAAGAAATCTATCTATCAAAATAATTCGATAAAATAGCTTCCACTTTCTCAACTGATAGTGAGAGAACGAAATCCGGGCAAACACCAATACCTATTACTGGTAGAAAAATCGAAGTCGAAACAAACAACTCTCGCGGCCCAGAATCAAAAAAAGAAGAGTTTTTAATATTAAATAAGTTATATCCATAGAACATTTGGCGTGACATAGATAATGAATAAATAGGAGTTAATATCATTCCAATTGCCATTCCAAAAGTAATTAGTACTTTTGTTATTAAAAGATATTTTTGGCTGGTAATTATTCCAAAAAATACTATTAATTCCGCAATGAAACCACTCATACCTGGTAATGCAAGGGATGCCATTGAAAAGCTACTGAATAGTGTGAATATTTTTGGCATTGGAATCGCTATTCCGCCCATTTCGTCGAGATAAACAAGACGGGTTCTATCGTAACTAGTTCCCGCTAAAAAAAAAAGTGCAGCACCAATAAATCCATGAGAAATTATTTGTAAAATGGCCCCATTAAGCCCCGTATCGGTTATAGAACTAATTCCTAGAACTATGAAACCCATGTGAGAGACAGAGGAATAGGCTATTCTTTTTTTTAAATTACGTTGCCCGGGAGATGTTAAAGCTGCATAAATTATTTGCATTGTACCTATTATCATTAACCAAGGAGAAAATATAGAATGCGCATGAGGTAATAATTCCATATTAATTCGAACCAATCCATATGCTCCCATTTTTAATAAGATTCCGGCTAAAAGCATACAAGTACTATAATGTGCTTCTCCGTGGGTATCCGGTAACCATGTATGTAAAGGTATAATCGGTAATTTGACAGCAAAAGCAATAAAAAATCCAATATAGAAGATTATTTCTAATGCTACAGGATATGATTGATTAACTAATGTTTCCAAATTTAATGTTGGTTCATTAGAACCATATAAACTAACACCCAGAACTCCCATTAATAGAAAAATGGAACCCCCCGCAGTATACAAAATAAATTTAGTAGCGGAATAGAGACGTTTCCTTCCTCCCCACATGGATAAAAGTAGGTAAACAGGAATTAATTCTAATTCCCACATTATAAAAAAAAGTAAAAGGTCTCGGGACGAAAATAATCCTATTTGACCACTGTACATTGCTAACATCAAGAAATGGAATAATCGGGAATCCCTAGTAACTGGCCAAGCCGCCAGAGTAGCTAAAGTAGTAATGAATCCTGTCAGTAAAATAGGACCTATTGAAAGTCCATCGATTCCTAATCTCCAATGGAAATCAAAAAAGTTGATCCATTTATAATCTTCTGCCATTTGGATTAATGGATCGTCCGGTTGAAAACCATAACAAAATGCATAGGTCGTTAGAAGGAGCTCTAAAACAGATATACACATAGTATACCATCTAATTTTCTTATTTCCTCTATAAGGAAATAAGAAAATTAAAGAACCCGCAAATATGGGCAAAACTACAATTGTTGTTAACCAGGGAAAATGATTCGTGGTAAAAACAAGATACACTTGGACCAAAAAAACCCGTAACCCAAAAAGAAATGAATTTCTTTTTGGGTTAAGGGTTTTTGTCGGTAAAAAAAATCCAAATAGAATAAATGGATTCAAATGGATTCAAATATAATTTTCTGAAACGTATTAATAACCTAGACCCATACTGCGAGTTGTTTCATGCCATAAATAAACTCGAACACTTAAAAAATCGGTTGGACAGGCGGATTCACATCTTTTACAACCAACGCAATCTTCTGTTCTTGGAGCAGAAGCTATTTGTTTAGCCTTACATCCATCCCAAGGTATCATTTCTAATACATCTGTAGGGCAAGCTCGGACACATTGAGTACATCCTATACATGTATCATAAATCTTAACTGAATGTGACATTGGATTTTTTTTTTTAACTTCATTAATTTTCGATCTAGTTCTAGTAAAGTAAATGAAATACATATTCAAATACCAAATTACTAGACGAATCAATGATTTCCCAGAATTCTTTGAATCAATCGACTTCTGGATTGGATCGTATATTTCTTAGAATATTATAAAATAAATAGAAAATGGGGAAATGTAAAAGAGGCCCAAAATACTTTGATTTCTTCTATTTTTAAAAGTATATGTTAAAGTACAATATCTAATAATCTAATTGGCATTGATGAATATTAAAGAATATTCCAATTTCAATTTTTCGAATTTTCTAAAATTTTAAAATACTAATAAAGTTAAAAAAGAATACTATGAAATTATTTATTCAATAAATTTGATTGATTGATACGAGTTGATTTTCTGTTACGATAAATTGAAGAAACAATAGCTGGTCCAATAGCTGCTTCAGCGGCTGCAATAGCTATAACGAAAATTGAAAAAATGTTTCCTTTTAATTGACGACTATCAAAAAAATCTGAAAATGTTACAAAATTTAGATTAACTGCATTCAATAGAAGTTCAAGACACATAAGAGCCCGAACCAAATTTCGGCTCGTGACTAATCCAAAAATCCCGATAGAAAATAAAAAAGCACTCAAAACAAGTACATGTTCGAGTATCATTGACCAGCTCCTTATCAACCTTTATTCATTTCAATATGAACAACAATTAAACCAATTTGATTGACTAAAATATAACAAGTTTTAATAGAATAAATTTAAAGCAAAAAATAGGCTAATTCTAAATTGAACTAAAAGTTTCTAAAGCAATAGCAATTCGAATAGAATTGAATGAAAATAAAATGATAAAATCGGATTTTTTTTTGGATTCTTAGTTTAAAAAATGAATTAGTATTATTGACGAGCCACGGCAATTGCACCTATTAAAGAAACTAAAAGAATTATTGAAATGAGTTCAAATGGAAGAAAAAAGTCGGTTGATAAATGAATTCCAATTTGTTGACTAGTATTTATCAAATCTTGTTCTAAAATCTGGTTTGATTTTGTAGTCCAAATAATCCCATACCAGGACGTATTTAGAATAGTAATAGTTAATGAAACAAAAAGACTTGTACAAACCAATGAAGTAATCCCGTCTCCAACAGTCCACAGATGAAAATTTTTGTCATATTCTGGACCATTCATGAACATTACAGAAAATATTATTAATACATTTATAGCTCCTACATAAATAAGAAGTTGTGCGGAAGCTACAAAATGGGAGTTTGCTAGAATATAGAATAAAGATATACAAACAAGAACCAATCCTAGTGAAAAAGCAGAAAAAATTGTATTGGTAAATAAAACTACTCCTAGACCCCCTAATATAAGAACTAACCCAAGAAAAACTAAAAGAAAATCATGTATTGGTCCAGGTAAATCCATTATATGTAAAATATGAGATAAAAAAAGAATAATTTTTCATGATCTTATTGACTTGAACAGGAAAAATATTTATCCCTTGCTAATTGTTAAATCTTAATATCTATGACTTAATATAATTAAAGTTATTAGACCCATCGCATTCGTTTTCATCTGAAAGGAGAATGAGTAGTTCACAACTAAAACTATTTAAAATTATTAGAGTAAACAGATTTTAAATACAAATTAAAGTTGCGATTTTGACCAATCAATAGGAATAAGAATTTTTATTTATTGAACAAGAAATCAATTTTTAAAATTAAAAAAATAAAGAATGTTAATAATTGGGGATTGTTCTTCAATCCTGAGATTTCTCTTTTGTTTGAGGCAAATTAAAAATTGTTCGAATTGTATAATCATCGGTTATTGATATTGGTAAACGACCCAGAGCTATTTGATTATAATTTAATTCGTGACGATCATAAGTTGAAAGCTCATATTCTTCAGTCATTGATAAACAATTTGTTGGACAATACTCAACACAATTACCACAAAATATACAAATTCCGAAATCAATACTGTAATTAAGCAACCGTTTCTTTCGAATATCCATTTCCAATTTCCAATCAACAACAGGTAAATCTATAGGACACGCACGAACACATACTTCACAAGCAATGCATTTATCAAATTCAAAGTGAATTCGACCACGAAAACGTTCCGATGTGATCAACTTTTCATAAGGATATTGAATAGTTACAGGTAAACGGTTAGCGTGGGATAGGGTAATCATAAAACTTTGACCAATGTACCTTGCCGCGCGTATTGTTTGTTGACCATAATTGATGAACCCAGTTACCATAGGGAACATATAGTAAATATCAATAAAAAAATAAGATTTTGTTTCTTTCTCTTGTTTGTGATAAGTTTTGAATTAAAATCTAGTAAATATCAAATAGTCTTTTTTAGAATTTATAATGAAAGGAGTTGGGAAGAAGTTGTTAATAATAGATTACCTAAAGAAATAGGTAAAAGAAATTTCCATCCAAGATTTAATAATTGGTCCATTCTCAGTCTAGGTAAAGTCCATCTTGTTGTGATAGAAATGAACAAAAACAAAAACGTTTTAGCTAATGTAATGAAAATACCAAGTGTTGTTTCAAAGACTCCATCTACCTTATTTATTTCAAAAAACTCAGATATGAATATATATGGAATAGAGAAATTCCAACCACCCAAGTAAAGGACAGTTACAAATAGTGAAGAGATTAGTAAATTTAGATAAGACGCAACATAAAATAAACCAAATTTAATACCTGAATATTCGGTTTGATAACCTGCTACTAATTCTTCTTCTGCTTCTGGTAAATCAAAAGGCAATCTCTCGCATTCGGCTAGAGAAGAAATTATAAAAACAATAAACCCTATAGGTTGCCGCCACAAATTCCATCCCAAAAAACCATATTTTGACTGCGCCTCAACTATATCAACTGTACTTGAACTGTTAGATAATCATAGTCGATAATAAGATCACTCTCGTCATCGCTATTACAAAACCGTACATGAGATTTTCACCTCATACGGCTCCTCAAGAGCCATAAATAAATTTTAAGGTAAGGACTGATTCGATAGTTTTTATGTTTAGAGAAGAAATGAAATAAAGTGAAAATCAATCGAAAACCCTGAATTAAACCAATGAAATTCTGTCTGCTATACTATAAAAAAATGCTTCGGAATTGATCTCATCCTTTCTTTTCTTTATTTTAATTTTGAAAAATTTCCATTTTTTTTTTATTGAGTAATAACTTAATTCTTGAATAAAATACGCTTTTTTATTAATATCAATAAAAATTTCACCTTAGTTTAGTCTTGTTATTTTCGATTCCGAAAAAGAATGAACTATTCATTCATGATTTATGCCATGACAAAAATATCCTTTTTGTGAATATGGATATCGGAAAAAAGCTCTTTTTTTGCAATTACATTTAGATCTATTTTTAGATTAATATTATCTATTTTTTCTGTCCCTCTTATTTCTTGTATTTAGGCTTGAAATAAAAAAGTAAAGGATTATTTCGTTCCTGATAGTTATTCACTTAATCCGTGGATAGGAGCATACTCTGGATCGGAATTTTTGAGAGTACTACTTAATCATTTCTACCAATTTAAAGCCTCAATTAGGATTTCTTTTATGTAAAAATATCTCTTTGGATAACTTACAAAATCTCTATTACAAATCCTTTGTGTACTTTGGTGTTCCTAATCTTCCACTCATTTGTTTTCAATCTCTATGGTAATTCATGCCATCTATCATAATACAGATAAAAAAATACAGTAAAAACTTCATAGAATTGTTCTTCTCAACCCGCTTCAAGTCGTGATAAATAATTAACCAATCTTGGGGTTGACTGCTTATGTTTATTTTCGTTTAGCCCTTGTACATAGGCAATGAGATTCCATTTTTTTACTGCAAATTTCCAAGCTGTTTTCTTTCACTCATCTAACTATCCGTTTTAGTTTATCAATCCGATCAGTGAATAAAAAATTTCAGATACTATTCAATAAATTTTTTTATTCTTAGAAACCTAAAAAGAAATGGGGAAAATGAATACTTATCTTTTAACGAATCACACGTAGAGATATTGATAACACACATAGAGCTAAGGGTATTTCATAACTAATTGATTGGGCAGCAGCCCGTAGACCACCTAAAAAGGAATATTTATTATTTGATCCATATCCTGACATAAGAAGTCCAATGGGAGCAATACTTGAAATAGCGATCCATAAAAAAACCCCAATACTGAGATCGGCTAGAACAAGGCGAGAACCAAAAGGAATTACTGAATAACTTATTAGAATTGATATGACTGCTATAGAAGGTCCAATACTAAATAAATGTGTATCCCCTCTAGATGGAATAAGATTCTCTTTAAAAAGTAGTTTTGTTCCGTCCGCTAGAGCTTGAAGAATTCCCAAAGGGCCGGCATATTCGGGTCCAATACGTTGTTGTATACTCGCGGATATTTCTCTTTCTAACCATACAATTACTAGTACACCTATTATGATTCCCAATACGAGAATCAAAATGGGGAAAAGCGTCCATAGAGTCTCAAAAACCTCTTTTAAGAATTCGAGTCTGGAAAAAGAATTGATAGCTTGTACTTCGGTTATATCAATTATCATGTCAACGATCAACTTCTCCCATAATGATATCTATGCTACCTAGTATCGTCATAATATCAGCCAATTTCATTTTTTTAACTAACTGGGGAAGAATTTGCAAATTGATAAATCCTGGCGGGCGAATTTTCCATCTCCAAGGAAAAACACTCTGATCTCCTATCAAAAATATTCCTAATTCACCCTTTGGGGCTTCGACTCTTGCATAAAGTTCTTGCTTCGACAATTCAAAAGCGGGGGATGGCTTTTTACTAATGAATCGATATTCAAAATCATTCCATTCAGGATATTTTATCCTATTAAAGCGTCGGATTTCTAAATTTTCATAGGGACCCCCTGGAATTCCTTCTAGAGCTTGTTGAATAATTTTTACTGATTCTACCATTTCGCCGATTCGTATTAAATAACGAGCTAATGAATCTCCTTCTTTTTGCCATTGAACTTCCCAACCAAATTCGTCATAACATTCATAATGATCAACTTTACGAAGATCCCATTGTATTCCGGAAGCTCGTAGCATTGGTCCTGATAAACCCCAATTTATTGCTTCTTCTCCCCCGATAATGCCCACATTCTCAACTCGTTCTAAAAAAATGGGATTTCGTGTAATAAGTTTTTGGTATTCAGCAAGCCCTATTAAAAAATAATCACAAAAATCTAAACATTTATCTATCCATCCATAAGGTAGATCGGCAGCTATCCCTCCAATACGAAAATAATTATGCATCATTCTCATACCGGTGGCAGCTTCGAATAAATCATATATTAATTCTCTTTCTCTGAAAATATAGAAAAAGGGAGTCTGTGCGCCAATATCTGCCATAAAAGGGCCGAGCCATAACAAATGAGAAGCTATACGACTTAACTCCAACATAATTACTCTGATATAGCTAGCTCTTTTAGGTACTTGAATATTTCCCAATTGTTCCGGTCCATTTACAGTTATTGCTTCTGTGAACATAGTAGCTAAATAATCCCAACGTGTTACATAAGGAAGATATTGTATAATTGTTCGGTTTTCCGCAATTTTTTCCATACCTCTGTGTAAATAACCCACTATTGGTTCGCAATCAATAACATCTTCACCGTCTAAAGTAACGATGAGTCGGAGAACGCCATGCATTGATGGATGGTGAGGGCCCATATTGACTATCATGAGATCTTTTCTGATAATTGGTCCAGTCATAGGTTTTTCCCCGATTCATTCTTTGACCAATTCATTTTTCCATGAATTGCTGAAAACAAAAAAAAAGAAGTTCATCAAAATTCAAGATCTAATAAATCAAATAATTCAAAACGACTCACCAAATTAACGTGTTTTTAGTTCTCGAATGTTCAATTGACCGATTAATTTTTTATAACGTACTCCGTTTTTATTTGACAAATAAGCCAGTAGTCGTTGACGTTTTCCCAGAATTTTTCGTAGACCTCTCTGAGATGAATAGTCTTTTTTGTGCAATTCCAAATGGGAAGTAAGTCTTCGTATCTTATTGGTAAAACAAAATACTTGAAATTCAACGGACCCACTGTTTTCTTCTTTTTTTTCATGCGAAATACCAGATATGAATGAATTTTTTTTCATAAATTTTTAACTTTCCTTACCTTTTTTTTAGTTTTAGCAAATATGGAATTTTATTGATCAGTAATAATAATGCCAGTTATTTAAATCTGGTATACACAATACCTTAATTAATTCATTTTATCAAAGAAACTTACTAAAAAAAATTATGTTGATTTTTTTTTTCTGGATCTAGTTAATACGTTATTGAATTAGTATCATCTATCGAAATTGAACGTACGACAAGGCGTGTGTTTACCTATTTATTTATCTAAATGATTAGGGAATCCATAAGACAAATGTATCATAAATGAATTTAAAATTGTGGATACATATGCATTCTTAATATACTAAAACGACTCCCGTTATTAGTATCAAACCAACAACGATTCATACAAGCTAAATCTTCTAATCGATAATTGGGCCAAAGCAGAAATTTCAATTTTCTAAGTGTATTTTTATCTTGACCAAAATTTTTGTTTTTAGCAAAAAATTGACTACTGTTTTTTACGTGATTTCGTATTGGGTTTGTATTTATACCATTATTATTTTTTAAATTCAAACAAATTAGAATTCTCAATTCTCTACGATGTCTGGGCGATAAAATATTTTCAGGAGCAAGCAAATCCAATTTTTTTTTATCAAGATTTTCACTGTATTTTTTTTGATTATTTTGGTGTTTACTCTTATGAACCAATGAAATACATATGGTTTGATACAAAATAAACAGTCCATCGTTTTTTACAGACAGACGAATCGGTTCAACAATCAATATCCCCTTTTTTATCAAGTCTTCAAGAGTTAAATCTTTATTAAGAAGCATTATATCCATACTCAATTCGTTTCTTTCTAGAGAGGTTATAGTAATTTCTATTGGATTTATCAATCTAAGCTGGAGACAATATACTTTGATATTATCGATCAGTTTTTGATTCATAGACTTACCCCATCTCAATTGAAAAACCAAATATTTTTTCAGTAAGAAAGGGAGTCCTATTCTTTTAGTAGTCTTAGGTTTTTGTCTCTTTCTAGGCATTGTCATATCTGATCCTATATAATCTTTTTGAATATCTTCTTGTTCATTTGAGAGATCAGATTCATATTTTTTTTGGACATTGGACCCGGGCTTCGTTGCAATTACGATTTCGTTTTCGTCTTCATTTACAATTAACGTTTCGTTTTTGTCTTCATTTTGATTACCTTTCTTTAATTCAAACGATTTTTTTTTATTTGATTGTCTAAAAATATTCGTTTTTTTTTTTCGAGTGATGTTTTTATTTTCATTCAAATTTTCACTTCCATTAGAATTTGAAAAAAGAAACTTAATTGGGATAATCCAAGGTTTCATTTTATATGAATTATAAAATAAGGCAAATTCAGAGAAAAACCAAGATTCCAGCTCTGATATGGGACGACTTAGTATTTCTTCATTCATTCCCATCCAATCAAAAAAGTTTTTTTTTTGATGGCACCGATTGATTTCTTGATCAATTGTGTGATAAAAAAGACCTTTCTTATCTATTTCTATTTTATCAACAATTTGATAATTCTTAGATTCAGTTGTTGTATTTTCATTTATGTTAGTACTGATATCCTCAATGTCGACTTTCTTTCTAAGACAAAAATGGAGAATTTTAAAATCCAAATATTTTCTATCTGTATTTTTCTCTATATCCATAATATTTTTTATTCCTAAATAATTACTGATCGGAATATTCCACCACATGTCAATTAATTTGTCTTTATTTTTTTTGTAATTATAAATATAAGAAAATTCTTGGTTTTTATTTACTTCGAATGGTATCCCATAACTATATGAATCAGTCGTATCTTTATAATAAAAAAATTTAGATGATAAGACATCATATCTATAGTTCTTTGTAAAATTTGAGTTCTGATCTGGCAATAACAATAAATAGTTTTCAGAATTATTTTTTTTGTAATTAATTAATTGTTCTTTTTGATATGAATTCCTTTTGTTTTGTTGTAAATTTATATTTTCAACCTCACAATGTTCAGTTACTCTATTTCGCCATTTTTGTGGTACTAGTTGAGACCATTTTATTTGAGGTAAATCGTAGTGATAATTATTTTTCGATTTTAACCAGTTTTTCCATTGGTTTATTCCATAATTCGGAAGTTTTTGAGTATGTAGCTCGGAATGAGCTAGACCTTGGGTTACAAAAAAATCTTGTAGTTCATTTTTAAGAAATAAAGATATTCCAAGATACTGAAGCACAGATTTTAAGTTAAAAGTTTTGGCTTGGGATAATTGATAAAATACATAGGCTTGTGACAAAAAAGAAAAATCAGAAAAAAAATGGAAATTATTATTAAGAAAAGGTAAAAAATATTTTTTTAGAGTCGAAATAAACTTAATTATATGGATATTTGTCTTATCACTCCTTTCATGATTTGTTTCATTATTGTAACTGGATTTATCAATCCATTTTTTTGTTGATTCAAGAAAAAGTTGTGTATTAATTCTGGGAATATTAATAATATATACAAATATATCTATGTATATCCTTTCCCTAAAAAATTTCCAAATAGAATTGGATTTACGGATTAATCGAGCATTTTTTCTTTTTAATATTTGACCCATATTTTGGGACGATTCAAATCTTTTAGTTCCATAGTATGTTTTGTTAAGAATATTGTTTATTTTAATATTGTCTTTTGAAATTTTTTCTATTTGATTTTTAATTGTCCTTGTTCGATTAGACAGATCTTTTATTTTTTTTTCTGTTACTGAAGAATTTGTCCAATTCAAGAATGGGGTTTGAATGGATGATTCATGAATCATATGATTATTCATTTTCGAATCTTTGTCTTTTTTTCTTTCACTAGATTCTTTTCTGAATCCAACTAGGGGAACTGGATTTATGGTTGACATTTTTTTTTTTTTTTTTGTTAAAAATAGAAAGATTTCAATAATCTGATTTTTTGTTTCATTTGAGGATTTTAGAAAAAATTCGAATTTTTCGTGGATAACTTTTAGAATTCCGAAATGGTAACGGTTTTTTTTTAATTTTCGAATTTTTTTTCTGAGTTGTTTAAAAATGGGTTGAAAAAAAGGAGGGTGTTTTCGGGACGGACCAAAAAGAAAGTCAGTTTCCGTTCCACAAACTGTTAAAAAACAAAAATTTTCTTTTTCATTTTGTTCTTTTTGTTTTATTAGAGCTCGATGAGAAGTCATAGATTTGTGCCAAGGTTTTAGACAGAAAGGATAGAATATCTTTATCTGAATACCATCTGTTAACCAGTTTTTAGGAAATTCTGTTTCTGATAATTGAACCCCATTATAGGTACATTTAACATGTCTTTCATTATTCCACTCATTGAAATCTTTAGCCCACTCAGGAGATTGGAATAATAATATACGGCCGAGATTTTTTGCTATTATCAATAAAGGCAATAGAATCGATTTTCTAATAATTGACTGAGTTATTAACATTAAACCCCTTATTATTTGAGCAAATGGAATGGTATCCCAGGCTTCGGCTATGTCTATTCGTATTTGTTCTTTTCTTTTTTCGTCTTCTATTGCGGCCTTTTCCCTTTTTTTCTTCTCCTTTAATTCTTCATCTTTGTAATCATAATTTTTTAATGTTGGGGTTTTTCCCATCCAGTTTTGAAAAATTCGTTTAATTAATTTGGAAAAATTAACAAAATAAGATTTATCTATTCGGTTTAAAAAAAGAGGGGAATGTATATTTGCTTGAAAAAATTTCCAAATAACTATTTTACGTCTTTGAACACGCATGGAACCCTGGATTATATGTCGACGAAAATCGGATTGTTGGGAATAACGTATCAAAGCAATTTCGCCTGGTTGTTCCGACTTATCCACGGTATTAGGAGAAGGATTCTCGGTATTCTCTTGCTTATCCGTATAAATTACTACACGTTTAGCTTTTCTTGAGCGAATTTGATGATCCACCAACACGTTTTCTTCAATTTGTTTTTTATATTGTTCGATTTCATCGATTAGTTTGTATGACCAACGAGGAATTTCTTTATTTATTTCTTTTATTCCAATATATTTTTTTGTAATTGTTTGAGTAAAAGAATCGGCTATGATTGTATCAACTAAAAATTTGAAAAATAATTTTTCATTTTCTGATTCTGAATCAACTTGTTCTTGCTCTGAAACTAAAGAAATTTTTTTATGATTGAATGTCAATTCCCTTTGACTCATTAAAGTTACAAAATACCTAATTTTGGGTAATATTGATTTTATATTA